TAAGTTTTCTTCTTCCGCATGTAGAAAGGGAATAAATAAATCAATTAAATTCCGGGAGGCTTCATAAAGTGCTTCTTTCGGAGTTAAACTTCCATTTGTCCATATTTCGAGAAAAAGTATTTCTTGGGTTTCATTCCCATTCCCATAAGAATGAATACTATGATTCACATTTCGAACGGGCATGAATAGAGCATCTATAGGATAACTTCCGTCTTGAAAGTTATTTGGTGTTTTTATACGATATCCGCGATTTCTCTCGAGTTGTAATCCAATACACAAATCAATTGGTTCTGTCAAGCTAGCTATATGCTGTGTATTGTCAACTATTTCTACATAAGGTGGCAAGATGATATCCTGAGCAGTTACACATTTAGGGCCCCTAACACAAATAGACGCCTCACAAGTTCCATATAGATTACTTCTCAATACAATTTCTTTCAAATTCATTAAAATTTCGTGTACTGATTCTTGAATACCTACTATAGTCGAATATTCATGCGGTATTTTCTCAAATTTTGCACGTGTGATACATGTTCCTTCTATTTCTCCAAGCAAAGCTCTTCGCATCGCAATGCCTATTGTGTCAGCTTGACCTTTCATAAGTGGAGAGAGAATAAAGCGCCCATAATAAAGACATTTACTATCTGTTCTTGATTCAACACACTTCCACTGCAGTGTCCGAGTAGATACTCTTATTTTCTCTCGAACCATAGTAATATTATAAAAAATTGATCATATCTTGGAATCATTTATTTCTCTTGAAATCTCTTCAATGCTTATTTCTACACCCGTCTTTTTTTAGGAGGCCTACAGCCATTATGTGGCATAGGGGTTACGTCTCGTACGAAACTTAATAGTAGACCACTTCTACGGATAGCCCGTAATGCTGCATCCCTTCCGAGACCAGGACCTTTTATCATGACTTCTGCTCGTTGCATACCTTGCTCTACCACAGTACGAATAGCATTTCCTGCCGCGGTTTGAGCGGCAAACGGCGTCCCTCTTTTTGTACCCCTAAATCCACAAGTACCGGCGGAAGCCCAAGAAACCACCCGACCTCGGACATCTGTAACAGTCACAATGGTATTGTTGAAACTTGCTTGAACATGAATAACGCCCTTTGGTATTTTACGTGCACTCTTACGCGAACTAATACGTCCATTTCTGCGTGAACCAATTTTTGGTATAGGTTTTGCCATATTTTAGCATCTCATAAATATGAGTCAAAGATATATGGATATATCCATTTCATGTCAAAACAAATCCTTCATTTTTTTTTATTTGTACATCAATCAAATCTTTTCGAAAATTCTTGTTAGTAGAATGGTTATCCTTGTCGTTGTTTATGTTTTGGGTTAGAACAAATTACTATAATTCGTCCCCGTCTGCGGATCAGCCGACATTTTTCACAAATTTTACGAACGGAGGCCCTTATTTTCATATTTGTCATTCCTTACTTTACTTTAATTCCGATTTTTGGAAGAAAATAAGTTTCTTGAAATTTGGAACCTCGAATTGTATTCTCATGGGAAGGAGTGCTGAAGTTGAAAAACCACTAGTCGTTTGAATCCTTGTTGCGGAGTCTATAAATTATACGACCTCTGGTTGAATCATAACGGCTTACCTCAATCTTAACCCTATCTCCCGGTAGGATGCGTATAAAACTACGTCGTATCTTTCCTGAAACATAACCTAGAATCAGATCCTCATTATCTAAACGAACCCAGAACATACCATTAGGAAGTGATTCAGTAATCAAGCCTTCATGAATCCATTTTTGTTCTTTCATTCCAGGCAAAACCCCCTTAAAGTATTAACTAATAGAGGAGTGATATTAGACAACCCATCTTTTCTCTTTTTTTTTTCACAAATAGGAAATTTTGAATCCAATTCAGATATCAGAAGGATTACCATATATAACATAAAATTTCTCCACTAATTCCTTCTAGTCGAGCCTCTCGATCTGTCATTATACCTCGAGAGGTAGAAAGAATTACAATTCCCATTCCACCTAAAATTCTAGGAATTCGTTGATAGTTAGAATAGATTCGTAGACCAGGTCGGCTGACCCTTTTTAAATTTAAAGTATTTTTATATGGTCCTTTCCTATTTCTTCTATGTCGCAGAGTTAAAACCAAAAAATATTCGTTTCTTTCTTGATGTTTTCTCGCGTTTTCGATAAAACCTTCTCGTAAAAGTATTTTTACAATGTTTTCGGTGATGTTAGTAGATGCTATTCGAACCGTTCCTTTTCTATTCATGTCAGCATTTCGTATAGAGGTTATTATATCAGCAATAGTGTCCTTACCCATGATGAACTAAAATCCGCGGTGTCTCCGAATTTTGATATAATCAACATGCTTTTTTTATTAGTTTATTATTTCTTTTATTTTTATGACTTTTCTATTTTTAAATAAAAAAATAAAATGAAAAAATTCAAAATGAAAGGTATATACGTGATATACAATCTACTATTTAATTCTTAATTAAAATATCCTACTTCTCGTGTTATAATACCTCGGGAGCTAATGAAACTATTTTAGTAAAGTTTTGTCTCAATTCCCGGGCAATCGCACCAAAAACTCGAGTTCCTTTTGGATTTCCTTCTTGATCAATGATAACGGCAGCATTGTCATCATATCGTATTATCATACCGTTGTCTCGTTTGAGTTCTTTACAGGTACGTACAATTACAGCTCTGATCACTTCTGATCTTTCTAAGGGCGTATTTGGTATTGCTTCTTTGATCACAGCAACAATAACGTCACCAATACGAGCATATCGACGATTGCTGGCTCCTATTATTCGAATACACATCAATTCTCGAGCCCCGCTGTTGTCTGCTACATTCAAATGGGTCTGAGGTTGAATCATATCATTTTTTTATCGGTTCTTTCAATGCAATGCAAAAATCAAATGCAAAGGCAAAGGGCGAAAAAGAAAAAGAAATATTGTTTTTCCAAAACAAAAAAACAGAAGGTGAAGGTTTTTTTTATCTCAAAGATCTATTTCCCTTGTTTCTATATTACTATCCTGAAATAATGAATTGAGTTCGTATAGGCATTTTAGATGCCGCTATTGAGATAGCCCTTCGGGCTATATTTTCTGCTACTCCGCTTATTTCATAAAGTATTCGGCCTGGTTTGACAACAGCTACCCAATATTCGGGAGATCCTTTCCCGGAACCCATACGGGTTTCCGCAGGTCTTACTGTAACTGGTTTGTCTGGAAATATACGTACCCATATTTTTCCACCGCGACGTGCATTTCGTGTCATTGCTCGCCGCCCCGCTTCTATTTGTCTTGACGTGATCCAAGCGGGTTCAAGTGCTTGAAGAGCATATCTTCCGAAACAAATATGATTCCCCCGATAAGATATTCCCTTCATTCTTCCTCTATGTTGTTTACGGAATCTGGTTCTTTTTGGGTTATAGTTGATGGTTTTTTCTTAATTCCATCTCTACTACAGAACCGGACGTGAGAGTTTCTTCTCATCCGGCTCCTCGCGAATGAAAAATTTTAATATTGAATTAAGATATACATGTAATAATACACTGGATCAAGAGATTCTTTTGGATTTATCTAATTTATTAGATATTTTTATATTAGTTTGGATATATAACTATTAGATATTAGATAGATATTAGAAAAATATGAAATATTTCATATTTTTTATAAAAATCTTTATTTTGTTTTTTATTCTATTGGATTGCTCATATTTTAACAATCCAATAAAAAAAAATAATAAAGGAATTTTCGCGGGCGAATATTTACTCTTTCTCTTTCAATGTCTATTTCAGCTGTAGGGTTCCTTTTTCACTTTTCAGAATAGATGAATTGTTCTCTGGTTCGTTCCGCCATCCTTCCAAATGAATCAGTAGGATTCATTTTCAATTGAATCTTCTGTATTCACAGGTTCCATCGTTCCCATCGCTTCTTAATTAATGGTTAGGTCTGAATTATACAACGGAGCTCTTAATTAAATTTGTTTTTGAGCCAACCTTCTTAGTCTTTATTGGCTCTAGGCTCTTACTTTTTTCTAAGAACAGATTCATATCATATAATTTTGTGAATCTGTATTGATGCTTTATTCCATTGTCTTTTATGAAATGATTCAAAGACCTTACATATTGGAATCATATATCTTTTCTATTCATTTTTTTTTCTTTCTCTCACCTTTCCATTTATCTGTATCCTTTTATATTTTGTAGATTTTGTTTTGCTTCACAGTTCATTAGATTTATTGTTTATGCCAAATGCAAAAAAATTTCAGTTGCTGCAATGATAGGACAAAAATATCATATCTTGACTGCTTCTTTGGATCCAGATAATGTGATGCGATGAGTTGGTTATTAGTTCTATATTTATTAGTTCATACTTCATACTATAGGGCTTTTACTTTTTTTTTATTTATTAAAAAAAACCAACGAGTCACACACTAAGCATAGCAATTCTATCAAAGGGTCAAACGAATTTTTATTCAACCTTATAGAATTAAAAATTAGAATTGTTTTGATGAAAAAAAATGAATGAAATCAAAAAGGTTGTCAGTTTTTATTCCATCCTAAAATCGAAACATAAAGACAGGTCAAGTAAAGGCTTATTATTCTTCGTCTATAAATATCCAAATTTTGATACCCAATACCCCATAGATAGTTCGAACGGTATAGGCGCAATAATCAATTTTCGCGCGAATGGTTTGTAGGGGAACCCTGCCCTCTCTTATCCATTCGATACGTGCAATTTCTTTTCCATCGATACGACCTGCAATTTGTATTTGAATTCCGTTTGTATCAGCTTGTTCGGTTAATTCAATAGCCTTTTTCATTGCTTTTCGAAATGACACCCTATTCTTTAATTGTCCGGCTATAAATTCTGCAAGAATATTCGGATTTCCATAAGGTTTTGCAATTCTTGTAATAGCAATGTTGAGTTTTCGGTTCACACAATTCAATTCTTTTTGTACATTTATTTTTAGGTCTTCGACTCCTCGTGGTTTA